TAATCTTCCTCCCCAATCAGATATTATGGTGCCGGTATAGACCGAAATTCCGTTATGGTCCAATTCTGACCGGTAATAGATACCGGGGCTTTGCAATATTTGACTGATCACAATTCTGTATATTCCATTTACTATAGAAGTTCCCAGGGAATTCATTAGAGGAATGTTTCCAATAAAAATTGTTTGTTCTTGCATATCCCTGCGGGTTTTCCAAATTAATCCTGCGGATACGTATAATTCAGAAGAATATGTGAGTGATTCATATACAGCATCTCTTTCTTTTATCAAAGGTTCTACCAATTTATATGTTTCCACAAATAATTGAAATTCAATTTCTTGATCTGTATCTTCAATTTTTGGAAACTTAGAAAGTTCTTCTGTTAAGCCATGGTCAATGAACCTACAAAACCCTTCAAATTGTATCCGATTAAACCCAGGTATTGTAGACATTCTCTCATTTCCACCCCCAAGCATTTTATTTATTTCCCATTTATAAAAAAAATCCCATTATTTGCTTATTCGTCATCAAATGGATCGATCTAGCAAGGATGGAATTTATATTATGTTTACTGAATCACATGAAATTTTACCTAACTCGGTGTAATAGATGTAATGCATGAAATACATATGAACGTAGGAATAAAGAGACTTTGATACTCAAATTGGAATTTGCAACAACTACAAATGAAATACAAAGGAATTGGGAAATTCTACTTAGACTTATGGAGTTTTGTATAGAATATCTATATTAAAACAAAAGTGAGTCAATTTCTACCATTATTATGATATTCCAATCCGATTGGGTACTAAAAATTGATTCGGGATTTAATCTGCTCCATGAGATAAAGACATAATCATTAGAAACAATATAGAATATTTTTTTAACAACATGGAACTTTTTCGTGGATTCCTCTGTTCAAAAAAAAATTCGCATAGAAGAGAGATATTTTACCTATACCTATATATTTTTTTTAGTAGAATTCGTAGAATACACTTGAAGGGTGTATGAAGACTTGTATTTATTAAACATGTGCAGATATAACTATAGTTATATATATATCTCCTCCTTTATTACAGTTCTATTTGGGACACCACATGTCATGCTCTATGAAAATTTATATTTTCTATTCAACGAAAAATTGTAAAAATTGAATCCCAAAAATTCCCTATTATAATTTTAATTGAGAAGGATTTTTTTCTTATATCATTAGGGAAACCTAATTTTCAATTTTAATCCCAGAATCATTGTAAAAATTGAATCCCAAAAATTCCCTATTATAATTTTAATTGAGAAGGATTTTTTTCTTATATCATTAGGGAAACCTAATTTTCAATTTTAATCCCAGAATCATTTATGAATTCACAGTCAATAGTTAAAGTTAACGGTTCCCATTTGTCCTTAATTTTGGCTTTTGTGACTGAAAATCCAATCCACATTTGATTTTTTATTTTCTTTCAATAGAAAAGTTTTTCGATTTTTAGTTTTAGATATTGTGTGTTGTAAGATACTATCAATCGAAGAGATAGAGCCAATCCAAACAAAAAGGGGAAGGCCCCTCTTTTAGGAAGGGGATTAAGGAAAAGAGGATTCAAGAAACAAGTAGAATAAAAAAAAAAAAAGAAGTTTAGTAATCCCCCCCCCAAAAAAAAAGGAATATTATCATCTATTTTGTATCGTTTTGGCGGCATGGCCGAGCGGTAAGGCGGGGGACTGCAAATCCTTTTTCCCCAGTTCAAATCCGGGTGTCGCCTCATCAAATCAACAAAAGAATCGAAATACCTTCTTCTTTTTTGCTGATATAACTTTATCGTTTTTTTCCAGCAGAAGTAAGCAGAAGAAAAAGCCTCTTTAGATTTACTTGATTCTAAGCATCGTTGGGGGTTCCGTTCTCTAAAATGTTATAAATCCTTGCTAGGATTTATTAGAGTAATGAAAAAAAGAATCGTTAAATCTTGATATGATAGCCCTTCGACTACTAATGTAGTGTCTACTGACTGGGTCTTGAATTAGATTGGATAGACAGATAGGGAATCTAATTGATTTTTTAGTTACGGAAAGGGAGGAAGATACTTTATATACGGACTCATGAAAATATCTGAGTGCTCGAGCATTCAATCAATACTATATTGAATGGATAATTGGCTTTTTCTTAAAATCTTTTAAAAAGTGATATTTATTAATATTAAGTAAAAAAATAAATTCTTTCTTTTCGGTAAGCTCAAGTCACGCATGTAATAGGCCATCTCCCGATTGTCTGTATAAAACAATCGGGAGACTGTAAAGATTAGACCAAATGAGAAAGGAATAGAATATTAGGGGTATGTGATAGATAGTGATCTATCTTGATTCTCTATTTTTAGACTTTTTACTTCATGTAATGAAATGCAGGGCAACAAAAGAAAGACTAGGTCTTATTATTCCTAGATGTTATGTTACTAACAACTCCTTTGATACTTCCAAGAGTTTCTCTCCGTCTTTTATTTACTTGTGCTTAATGTTTTTCGATTATACTCGAAATCATATATATAATAAATAACTTGTTATAATTATATTTTTTGGATTGTTTCATCAACGCTGTTGTGTCCGAATCTCCTTTTGACTATGCGCTAGTGATTCCACTATTATTAGTGAACAATAATGATTAGTGAGCAATAATGGAATAATTCTTTTATATTCATAGAGATAGGGGACATAATTCACATGGATATGGTAAGTCTCGCTTGGGCTGCTTTAATGGTAGTCTTTACATTTTCCCTTTCACTCGTAGTATGGGGAAGAAGTGGACTCTAGAGGTACTACTAATTGAAGAATCAAACTGTATCGATTGTTTTTTAGATTGTTCTGCAAAGCTTTTTTTATTTCATTTGTTGTTGTTTTTGGTTTCTCTTTTTTTCTTTGATTTTTCTTTGAACAGTAAGTAAAAAAAAAGAGTTCTATTATTATTATAAGTTTTTAAGTGGATACATACTTTCGACACGAAAGAACATAGACATAGTGGTTGTCCAATGAAATACTACGCATAATAATATACTACCTCGGGGTAGCCACCCACATATTACGTGCGCTTGTTTTATTGATTATGATTTTAGTTGTTTTCTTGGATTTATGCTTGTTTTATGGAACTCATTTCATATCATGGTTCAAACGTTAAAGATGGGGTTTGCTAATTCTTTTCGAAATCCGAAGATAAAAAGTTGTTCCCACGGAACGGAACTCCTGGATCATCTGTGAACTACTCAATCAATTACTTCTTTAGAATGCTAAAAAAAGATTACTCTATTTTTTTTTTTTAATGCTCATAACATTTTTTTCCTTTATTTTTATTGATGGTGGGTATCGGAATTCATATTGAAAAGAATGAGAAATCTCGAAATTAGAATCGTAAGAGTAAGAGTGGCCTTTCGATTATTTCATTTCAGATTCATTGGAATGAATCAACATAAATTATGAAGCAAAGAATATAGAATTGGCCCACTATGTATATTATATCAATTACATATATGTAATTGATTGATATGATATCTATATATAAATATAAAGATATATATTGTAGATTCATCCATATTCAACCTGTATTTTTTTACAGTACAATTTTATACACTTCAATAACAATAATAGATAGTATGGTAGAAGGATTCATATATTTCTTTCTACCATACTATCGGATCTCATAGAATACTTCTCTCGTAGAATACTGATAATTCTAGTCTGCCCATTTCATTTATTTAAGACGCGAAATTTTAATCCTTTTCGTTTCATTTTTCTTATCTTCAATCATTGATAAGAACAAAAAAGTCAAGTTTAATTCAAATTAATCACCTTGACTGATTGTTTTTACGTATATTATAAGTAAAAAGGCGGTAGGAACTAGAATGAACAGTGCAGTAGCAATAAATGCGAGAATATTTACTTCCATAATCTCATCGTTTCATTTTTTTTTCGCAATAACTCGGGATTTAATCCCATAGAGATGATAAATGTTTCGCTTGTAAATTCAATGGGATGCATTAAATCTCGATGATATCGAATCGTATTAAAATATCATGAATAACAATATCAGAGCTATCAAATCGATTCATCGTCGAGAATTGAATAGTATAACATAGGAAGATCTTTTATCCATACCGAATTCAAACAAAATGGGATTTCTGATCCAATCAAGAATTTCTTTACTTTATTTATCATTTTTTGCATTCTTTTCTCTAATCTACTGCCCTCTCTCTTGTCCAATGCAATCATCTGATGAAATTTCATCAGACTATCTTTACCCTCACATTGGTTATAAACAAACAATAGCAGCGAAATTCAAAAAAGGAAAAGGAGGGAGGTTCGAACTAAACCCCTTCCTTTTTTTGTACTGATCAAATCTTCTTAAAAAAAATAAGAAAGATCCCGTTTGGAATCAAATTCATTTATCTTATTTGTTCTCTCTTTCACAGGAAAGGAAGAGATGAATTGATGTATTTTTTTTTGTTGGATTTGGATCCATCGGGACTGACGGGGCTCGAACCCGCAGCTTCCGCCTTGACAGGGCGGTGCTCTGACCAATTGAACTACAATCCCAGGGAAATAAAGTGTACAACATATATTTATGATTTAATTTCCTTCAAACCCTTTCTATGTAGATTTTAGATTAGAATTGTCATATTCTAACAGAGATGCGAGTAATAGATTGATATACGCGGGGACATGCACTTTAGTGAGAGGAGCATGGATTTATAGTTGTTTTTTCGTTATTGTCAAATTAATTGATAATCAATCTGTATTCTTTTTTTTCTTAAATTTATTTTTTTCTGAAACTTTATATTTACAGATCCTGACCTGATATGAGCCGAGATCATTATCAAGATACGAATTTGTGGGAAAAAGAAATAGAAAAAAAAATAACAGTAGAGAGAGATATCAGAAAATAGGAGTTTTTTTTTTTTTATTTTATTCTTCCGTATCAAGCATTTCCGTAGAAGGACAAATGGGTTATATTATTTCACGGTGGATCCGA